TCTGGGAAATGATACAAAAAAAGATTTCTTTGTCTACAACAGACAAATTCTTATACGATGAACTATACAATTATTGGATTTATACCAATGAACAAAAAAAAAACAGCTTAAGCACTGAATTTGCTAATAGAATTGCAGTTCTAGACAAAGGACTTTTTTATATAGATGGACTCGATAAAAAAACTCGATTATGCAATGAGAAAACGAAAAAGGAATATTTGCAAAAAAAAAAGGATCCTTTCTTAAATGGATCCTATCGTGGAATAATAAAAAAATGCTTTTCGCCCTCTATTAGAAATGAAACTGCAGTCCAAAATTGGATAGATGGAATTTTTATAAATAAGATTCATAGTATTCTTCGTAATGATTATAATTTCCACGAATTTGAACAGAAAAAAGATACATTTAATAAAAAATCAATATCAAAAGAAATTAGCCATTTCATGCCTTTAATGAGTCCATTTTCTGGGGAATCAACATTCAATCTGAAAGGTTTTTCTTTACTTCCAGAAGATCAAGAAACATTTTTAAAACTCTTAGTTGATGCAATCATAGGACTAAAAAAAAATAAGAAATTAATAAAAAACTGGATACAAAAAATAAATAAAAAAGTTCCATGTTGGTCATACACATTAATTGATTATTTCGAACAGCAAGAAAGACAAAATGACGACGATGGACCTACAAATTATCAAATTCGCTCAAGGAAAGCTAAACGTGTAGTTATTTTTACTGATAATGAAGAGAATAGTGCTATTAATAATAGAGATACGAATAAATATAAATCTGATCAAACAGAAGAAGTTGCTTTGATCCGTTATTCACAACAATCTGATTTTCGTCGAGACATAATAAAAGGTTCGATGCGTGTTCAAAGACGTAAAATAGTTATTTGGGAATTTTTTCAAGCAAATATACATTCACCGCTTTTTTTAGACAGAGTCGATAAATCGTCATTTTTTTCTCTTAAAATTCCAAAAGGAATTAAAGAAATTTTTCCAAATTCTATAGAAAAAAATGACGAATTTAAAATTTCTGATTATATTGAAGAAGAACAAAAGGAAGAAGAAAAAATAAAAGAATATAAAAGAAAAGAAGAAAAAATAAAGGAAAAAGTACGAATAGAAATAGCGGAAGCTTGGGATATCATTCCACTTGCACAAGTAATAAGAGGTTTGATGTTAGTAACTCAGTCATTTCTTAGAAAATATGTTCTATTACCTGTATTTATAATTGCAAAAAATATGGGTCGGATATTATTACTCCAACTTCCTGAGTGGTCTGAGGATTTCAAAGAGTGGAATCAAGAAATGCATGTTAAATGTACCTATAATGGTGTTCAGTTATCAGAAACGGAATTTCCTAAAAACTGGTTAAAAGATGGTATTCAGATAAAGATACTATTTCCTTTCTGTCTAAAACCTTGGCACACGAAAAAACCCGAACAAAATCAAAAAAAGAATTTTTGTTTTTTAACAATTTGGGGAATGGAAACGGAACTTCCTTTCGGTTCCTACCGAAAAAGACCTTCTTTTTTTAAACCTATTTTTAAAGAGCTTGACAAAAAAATTAGAAAATTGACAAAAAAATGTTTTCGCGTTTTAAAAATTGTTATTGTCAAAGAAAAAAAAAAAAATTTTCTAAAAGTTTCAAATGAAATAAAAAATTTTTTTATTAAAAGCTTTCTATTTTTTACAAAAATAATAAAAACACAAATTTTAACAGTAAGCCAAACTGGGGTATTTGAATTGAGAGAAGAATCTAGTGAAATAAAAAAAGAAAAAGAGAATAATCATATCGTTTATGAATCATCCATTCAAACCCGATTCATGAATCCGACAAATTTTTCAGATTCAGTAGACGACCAAAAAATGAAAGATCTGGCTAATCGACCAAGCACAATACAAAATAAAATAGAAAAAACTGAAAAAGAAAAAAAAAAAAGATTCCAAACTCTAAAATTAATTATTAAACCTAAGAAAACACGTTATGGTACTAAAAAATTACAATCAATCCAAAATTTTGGTCAGATATTAAAAAAAAGAAATAATAGATTAATTCGTAAATTAAATTATTTTAAAAAATTTTTTAGGGAAAGTCTATTTGTAGATATATTTGTATATATTTTGAATATTCCCCGAATTAATATGCAACTTTTTCTCGAATCAACAAAAACAAAGCATTTTAGTGAAAAACCCCTTTACAATTACAATAATAAAAAAAATCAAGAAAGGATTGCGAAAACAAAAACAAATAAAAAAACAATTCAATTTATAAAAGGACTGTTTTATTTTAGTAGTCATATTAATAAGAATTCAACAATTCTTTTGGATTTTTCTTTTTTGTCACAAGCCTATGTATTTTATAAATTATCACAAGTCAACTTATATTTATATAAGTTAAGGTCTGTACTTCAATATCGTGAAAGTTCTTTATTTCTAAAAAATGAAATTAAAAATTATTTTGTAACACAAGAAATAACTCTTTCTAAGTTAAAAATTAAAAAACCTCCCAATTTGGGACTGAATCGCGAGAAAACCCGGTTAAAATTAAAAAAAAAATTTCAATATGATTTATCTCAGATAAAATGGTCTCAATTAGGACCAGAAAAATGGAACAATCGAGTCACTGAATATTGTGAGCTTGAAATGATAAATTTACACAAAAACAAAAATCATTCATATAAAAAAAACCTATTACTTAGTTATAAAAATACAAAGAATTCTGAAAACCCTTTCTATTTATTTGTCGATCAAAAAGATAAACTAAAAAAAAACGATAGATATGATATTTTATCATATAATTTTTTTTTTTATGAAGATAAGAAGGATTCATATAGTTATGGAGAACCATTACAAGTAAAAAAAAACCAAGAATTTTGTTATACTTGTAATTACCGCATAGTTAAAGACAAATTAATTCAGATGTGGTGGAGTATCCCTATCACTAATTATTTAGAAATAACGGATATAGAGAAAAATACAGATAGAAAATTTTTGGATTGGAAAATTATCGGTTTTGATCTTAGATCAAAAATCGACATTGAGGCTTGGATCAATATTAGTCGTAATACTGAAAATACTCTGACGGAACCGAAAATTGAGAAAATTTTTGATAAAAGTGAAAAAAAAGATCTTTTTTATCGGACAATTTATCAAGAAATCAAACAATCCCATAAAAAAAAAAAAGTTTTTGATTGGATGGGAATGAATGAAGAAATACTAAGCCGTCCTATATCGAATCTCGGATTTTGGTTCTTCCTAGACTTTTTATTACTTTATAATGCATATAAACTAAACCCTTGGGTTATACCAATTAATTTACTTTTTTCAAATTGTAATGGAAATGAGAATTTGAGCGAAAAGAAAAACATCAATAGAACAAAAAAAGAAAATCCTTTTACAACATCTCTAATATCAAATGAAAAAAAATATCTTGAATTAGAGAATAGGAATCAAAACGAAAAAGAACTCATAAGTCAAAGAAATCCCGAATCCGATGTTCAAAAAAATTCAGAATTTCTTATCTCAAACCACCAAAAAGATATTCAAGAAAATGATATAGGATCAGATATAAAAAATCGTAGAAAAAAAAACCAAGACAGGAATAGTCCAGAAACAGAACTCTATTTATTCGTTAAAAGGTATTTCCTTTTTCAATTGAGATGGGCTAATTCTTTGAATCAAAAATTGATGAATAATATTAAAATCTACTCTCTCCTGCTTAGATTGAAAAATCCAAAAGAAATTACAATATCCTCGATTGAAAGCAGAGAAATTAGTCTGAATATACTGTTGATTCAGCAAGATTTAACTCTTACCCAATTGATAAAAAGGGGAATATTTATTATTGAACCGATTCGTCTATCTCTACGGGGCAACGCACAATTTAGTCTGTATCAAACCATAGTTATTTCATTAATTCCTAAGAGTAAACACCAAACTAATCAAAACATAAACATCGACAGTATTGATAAGAAAAATTCGGATGAATGGATTCCAAGATATCAAATGGTGAAAAAAAAGGGAGACAAAACCGATTTTGATTTACTTGTTCCGGAAAAGATCTTATCGCCTAGGCGTCGTCGAGAATTGAGAAGTCTAATTTGTTTGAATGCAAATAATAATGGTATGTATAGAAATACCTTATCACACAACAAGAATCAGATAAAAAACTGTCGTCAACTTTGTGATGAAACCAAGGATCTTGAGCACGAAAACAATCCAGTTATAAAATTTAAAGTCTTTAGTTGGCCAACTTATCGATTAGAAGATTTAACCTGTATGAGTCGTTATTGGTTTGATAGTAATAACGGTAGCCGTCTTAATATAGTAAGACTAGATATGTATCCACGAGTAAAAATGAATTTATCATAAATTTTTATTATATATTCACTATTATCTTCTAGATAAATAGAAGTACACGCGTCTTGGCTGCAATTATGATATCTGATACTTATTTGATGATGTATCAATTTTTTAATAAAAAAAAGTAACTGTCTATACCAGGTTCAAAGATTATTATTACTGATCGATAAAATATCCTATTTGAGAAAAAAAAGTAAAAAAGGTTAAAAATTTATGAACAAAAATTCATTTATATCCGTGATTTCGCATGAAAAAAAACAAGAAAAAAGGGGATCTGTTGAATTTCAAGTTTTCTGTTTTACCAACAAGATACGAAGACTTACTTCACATTTGAAATTGCATAAAAAAGATTATTCATCTCAGAGAGGTCTACGAAAAATTCTAGGAAAACGTCAACGACTACTGGTTTATTTATCAAATAAAAATAGAGTACGTTATAAAGAATTAATTAGTCAATTGAATATTCGAGAGCTAAAAACACGTTAATTTTAAGAATTTTTTTGAATTTTGATGAACTTTTTTAAATTCATGGAAAAATGACTTAATGAAAGAATGAATCGGGACAAAACCTATGACTCTACCAACTCCAAAGAAAGACCTCATGATCGTGAGTATGGGCCCTCACCACCCATCAATGCATGGCGTTCTCCGACTTATTGTTACTTTAGACGGTGAGGATGTTATTGACTGTGAACCAATATTGGGTTATTTACACCGAGGGATGGAGAAAATTGCCGAAAACCGAACAATTATACAATATCTGCCTTATGTAACACGATGGGATTATTTAGCGACTATGTTCACAGAAGCAATAACTGTAAATGGCCCCGAACAATTGGGAAATATTCAAGTACCTAAAAGGGCTAGCTATATAAGAGTTATTATGTTGGAGTTAAGTCGTATAGCTTCTCATTTGTTATGGCTCGGCCCTTTTATGGCCGATATTGGGGCGCAGACCCCCTTTTTCTATATTTTCAGAGAAAGAGAATTAGTATATGATTTATTTGAAGCTGCCACCGGTATGAGAATGATGCATAATTTTTTTCGTATTGGAGGAGTAGCTGCTGATCTACCTTATGGGTGGATAGATAAATGTTTAGATTTTTGTGATTATTTTTTAATCGGACTTGCTGAATACCAGCAACTGATTACGCGAAATCCTATTTTTTTAGAACGAGTTGAAGGGGTAGGCATTATTGGCGAAGAAGAAGCAATAAACTGGGGCTTATCAGGACCAATGTTACGGTCGTCCGGAATAGAATGGGATCTTCGTAAAGTTGATCATTATGAGTGTTATGATGAATTTGATTGGGAAGTCCAATGGCAAAAAGAAGGAGATTCATTAGCTCGTTATTTAGTACGAATAGGTGAAATGGCAGAATCCATAAAAATTATACAACAAGCTCTAGAAGGAATTCCAGGGGGTCCCTATGAGAATTTAGAAATTCGACGCTTTGATAAGATAAAATATGCTGAATGGAATGATTTTGAATATCGATTCATTAGTAAAAAGCCGTCTCCTACTTTTGAATTGTCGAAGCAAGAACTTTATGTAAGAGTCGAATCCCCCAAAGGGGAGTTGGGGGTTTTTTTGATAGGCGATCAGAGTGTTTTTCCTTGGAGATGGAAAATTCGCCCGCCTGGTTTTATCAATTTGCAAATTCTTCCTCAGTTAGTTAAAAAAATGAAATTGGCTGATATTATGACAATCTTAGGTAGCATAGATATCATTATGGGAGAAGTTGATCGTTGAAATGATAATTGATACAACAAAAATAAAAAATATCAACTCTTTTTACAGATTGGAATCTTTAAAAGAAATTTCGGGGACTATATGGATACTTTTCCCTATTGTGATTCTCGTATTGGGAATCACAATAGGGGTACTAGTAATTGTATGGTTAGAAAGAGAAATATCCGCGGGTATACAACAACGTATTGGACCTGAATATGCTGGTCCGTTGGGAATTCTTCAAGCTTTAGCAGACGGAACAAAACTGCTTTTTAAAGAAAACCTTCTTCCATCTAGGGGGGATACACGTTTATTTAGTATCGGACCTTCTATAGCTGTCATATCCATTTTACTAAGTTATTCAGTAATTCCTTTTGGTTATCACCTTGTTCTAGCCGATCTCAGTATTGGGGTTTTTCTATGGATCGCTATTTCAAGTATTGCTCCAATTGGACTTCTTATGTCAGGATATGGATCAAATAATAAATATTCCTTTTTAGGTGGTCTACGGGCTGCTGCTCAATCAATTAGTTATGAAATACCATTAACTCTATGTGTGTTATCAATATCTCTACGTGTGATTCGTTAAGGCATAAGTTTTCGGTTATAAGAAAAGTTTGAATTTCTAAGAAACATATTAAGTGGATATCTTCTTTTTTTTATTTTTTTATTCACGAATAAGTTTTAAAAATGAAACCGGATAGTTAGATGAGTGAAAAAAAACAGCTTCTAAATTCGCAGTAAAAAAAATCTCATTTCCTCTGTACAAGGATTAAGCACAAATAAAAATAAGCAGGCACAACTGTTTACCCCCAAATTTTAAATTAATTAGTAATTATAACTTGAAGCGGGTTGAAAATAAAAATTTTATGGAGTTTTTACTAGATATATAAAATATATATAAAATTAAAAATATATAACATATATAAAAAACCATATTACGATATAGATTGAATAAAAAGAGTGGATAATTAGGAACACCAAAGTACGCAAAGGATTCGTAATAGAAATTTTGAAAGTTCTCCGAAGTTTATATAAACGAAATACTAATTGAGGCTTAAAATTGGTAGAAATTATCAAGTAGTACTCCCAGAAATTCCGATCCAGAGTATGCTCCTATCCACCCAGTCAGTAAATAACTATCAGGAACGAAGTAATCCTTTAACTTTTTTTAAGCCTAAAAAAAAGAAATAAAAATAAGATGAACAAAAAAAAAATGATTTTTTTAGATATACATGTTCATGGAAATGGCATTTTTGACATGGCATAAGTCATAAATGAATGTTTAAATCTTTAAAAAAAGAAAAATAAGGTAAAGTTTTTCTTTTTAGTCGTCAAAGGAGTCCTTTATTCAAATATTAAGTTATTACTCAACAAAAATGGAGTCAGTTAAAGGATAAGATACATTCTGAAGCATTTTAGCGTCTAGCAGACAGAATTCCATTGGTTTAATTCCGGATTTTTCGGTTTATTTTTATTTTATCTATTCTACAAGAATATCAGTAAATAATATCGAATCAATCCTTAGATTTTTTTATGGCTCCCGAGGAGCCGTATGAGGTGAAAATCTCATGTACGGTTCTATAATAGCGATGACAAGAGTGATCTTATCATCGACTATGATTATCTAACAGTTCAAGTACAGTTGATATAGTTGAGGCGCAGTCAAAATATGGTATTTGGGGGTGGAATTTGTGGCGGCAACCTATAGGATTTATTGTTTTTATAATTTCTTCTCTAGCAGAATGCGAAAGATTGCCTTTTGATTTACCAGAAGCAGAAGAGGAATTAGTAGCAGGTTATCAAACCGAATATTCAGGTATTAAATTTGGTTTATTTTATGTTGCTTCATATCTAAATCTACTAATATCATCATTATTTGTAACAGTTCTTTACTTGGGTGGTTGGGATTTTTCTATTCCAGATATATTTATTCCCGAGTTTTTTGAAATAACTAAAGCGGACGGAGTTTTTGGAACAACATTTGATATTTTCATTACATTAGCGAAAACATTTTTGTTCTTGTTCATTCCTATCGCAACAAGATGGACTTTACCTAGACTGAGAATGGACCAATTATTAAATCTTGGATGGAAATTTCTTTTACCTATTTCTTTAGGTAATTTATTATTAACAACTTCTTCCCAACTCCTTTCATTATAAAAAAAAGATAATATTGACTATTCACTCTACTTTTCATTTGTCTCCAACAAGAGAAAGAAACAAAATCTTATTTTTTAGTTTGATATTTAATATATGTTCCCTATGGTAACTGGGTTCATCAATTATGGTCAACAAATAGTACGTGCGGCAAGGTACATTGGGCAAGGTTTTATTATTACCCTATCTCATGCTAACCGTTTACCTGTAACTATTCAATATCCTTATGAAAAATTGATCACCTCGGAGAGGTTTCGTGGTCGAATACACTTTGAATTTGATAAATGTATTGCTTGTGAAGTGTGTGTTCGCGTATGTCCAATAGATTTACCCGTTGTTGATTGGAAATTAGAAACTACTATTCGAAAAAAACGATTGCTTAATTATAGCATTGATTTTGGAATCTGTATATTTTGTGGTAATTGTGTTGAGTATTGTCCAACAAATTGTTTATCAATGACTGAAGAATATGAGCTTTCTATTTATGATCGTCATGAATTAAATTATAATCAAATTGCTCTGGGTCGTTTACCAATATCAATAACGGATGATTACACAATTGGAACTATTTTGAATTCACCTCAAACAAAAGAAAAATCTCATGATTAAAAAACACTTCCTAATTATTTTTTTTTAAATGACTAAATTCTTAATGTTCCTTTATTTACTTTTTAAATCAGTTTTAAAATAAGAAATTCAATTTTAATTCACTATTTAGATTTTATATTGACTTAAAATTCAAAAGGTTTCTTTTTTTCTTGGTCAATAATTTTAAATCCCAACTATTCGATATTAGTGAACCTACAAATTGTTAGTGAAAATCTGGTTACTGTAATGATTTTAAATAGTTTTGAGTTCGAGCTACTTTACTTTACATAAAAGTAGAAAAAAAAAAGAATGCACTGGGTCCAAAAAATTGACTCATATAAAGCTGTACACATTAGAATTTAACAATTAGGAATGCACAAATATTTTTTCCTGTTCAATTCAATAAGATCACGAAACATTCTGATTTTTTATCTCTTATTTTATATATAATGGATTTATCTGGACCAATACACGATTTTCTTTTAGTTTTTCTCGGAACAGGTCTTATATTAGGAGGTCTAGGAGTAGTATTATTTAACAATCCAATTTTTTGTGCCTTTTCGTTGGGATTGGTTCTTGTTTGTGTATCTTTATTTTATATTCTAGCAAATTCGCAGTTTGTAGCTTCTGCACAACTTCTTATTTATGTGGGAGCTATTAATGTTTTAATAATATTTGCTGTAATGTTCATGAATGGGGCAGAATATGACACAAATTTACGTCTGTGGACTGTTGGGGATACCGTCACTTCGTTGATTTGTACAAGTCTTTTGGTTTCATTAATTCTTATTACTCTAAATACGTCATGGTATGGTATTATTTGGACTACAAAATCAAACCAGATTCTAGAACAAGATTTGATAACTACTAGTCAACAAATCGGAATTCATTTATCAACAGATTTTTTTCTTCCCTTTGAGCTCATTTCACTAATTCTTTTAGTTGCTTTAATAGGCGCAATTACTGTAGCGCGTCAATAATTCATTTTGAAAACCAGCAATAAAAAAAAAATTCTATTTTCTCATATCCATTTAGATTAAATTATATTTGGATTGTTTTAGAAACTTTTAGTTGGATTGCTTATTTCTTATTACTAACATTTTTTTGCTTTTTATTTTTTATATTTGATTTGAACTTATCGTATTCTAGTCAATCAAATGTGTTTAATTGTTGTTCATATTGAAATAAATACCAATTTATATTGGTAAGGAGTTGGTCAATGATGCTCGAACATGTACTTGTTTTGAGTGCTTATTTATTTTCTATCGGAATCTATGGATTAATCACGAGCCGAAATTTAGTTCGGGCTCTTATGTGTCTTGAACTTATATTGAATGCTGTTAATCTAAATTTTGTAACATTTTCGGATTTTTTTGATAGCCGCCAATTAAAGGGAAATATTTTCTCAATTTTTGTTATAGCTATTGCAGCCGCTGAAGCAGCTATTGGACTTGCTATTGTTTCATCAATTTATCGTAACAGAAAATCAACTCGTATCAATCAATCAAATTTATTGAATAAATAGTCTTTATTTTTTATTCTATATATTAATATTATTCTTATTCTAAATAGAATTTTTTATTATATTATTATAACTATTTTATTATATTATTATAACTATATAAATTGTAATTTGAATCTCAATTTAGATTACTAGGTATCGCACTTTAAGATAAAACATACTTTTATTTTATAATGTCAGAAATCCAAGTATTTTAGACCCCTTTTCGATTTATTTTTTAGTTTTTAGTAAGTCACCAATCCAAGCCAGAAGTATTTTGATTCAAAAAATTCTGGTAAATCATCGATTCGTCTAGTATTTTAATATGTACTTGATTTACTTTATTATAATTATAAAAAAAATTATAACTAGATCGAAAATTAATGAAATTCAAAAAATTAAAGATCCTATGTCACATTCAGTAAAGATTTATGATACATGTATAGGATGTACTCAATGTGTTCGAGCTTGTCCCACGGATGTCTTAGAAATGATACCTTGGGATGGATGTAAGGCTAAACAAATAGCTTCTGCCCCAAGAACGGAGGACTGTGTTGGTTGTAAGAGATGTGAATCCGCTTGTCCAACAGATTTTTTAAGCGTTCGGGTTTATTTATGGCATGAAACAACCCGGAGCATGGGTCTAGCTTATTGATACGTTCCAGAAAATTCCATTTCAATCCATTTATGCAATTTGGATTTTTTACTGATAAAAACCCGCACCCGAAAAGGCTTTTTTTTTTCGGGTGCGGGTTTTTTTGGCTCAAGTGTATCTTGTCTTTATCACGAATTATTTTCCCTGGTTAACAACAATTGTCGTTTTTCCCATATTGGCAGGTTCGTTAATTTTCCTTTTTCCTCATAGAGGAAATAAGATAATCAGATGGTATACTATAGGAATAGCTACGTCAGAGCTACTTCTAACGACCTATGTTTTTTTTTATCATTTCCAACCGGACGACCCATTACTCCAACTGATAGAAGATTATAAATGGATTAACTTTTTTGATTTCCACTGGAAATTAGGACTAGATGGACTTTCGATAGGACCCATTTTATTGACAGGATTCATCACTACTTTAGCTATTTTAGCAGCTTTTCCAGTTACTCGGGATTCCCGATTATTTCACTTTCTGATGTTAGCAATGTACAGTGGGCAAATCGGATTATTTTTGTCTCAAGACCTTTTACTTTTTTTCATAATGTGGGAATTAGAATTAATTCCTGTTTACCTACTTTTATCTGTGTGGGGAGGAAAGAAACGTCTATACTCTGCTACTAAATTTATTTTGTATACGGCGGGAGGTTCCATTTTTATATTAATGGGAGTTCTGGGTGTTGGTTTATATGGTTCTACCGAACCCACTTTAAATTTGGAAAGATTAGTTAATGAATCGTATCCCCTGGCATTAGAAATAATATTATATATTGGATTTTTTATTGCTTTTGCTATCAAATTACCCATTATACCTTTACATACATGGTTACCAGATACCCATGGGGAAGCCCATTATAGTACTTGTATGCTTCTAGCGGGAATCTTATTAAAAATGGGAGCGTATGGATTGGTTCGGATCAATATGGAATTATTACCCCATGCTCATTCGATATTTTCTCCTTGGTTGATAATAATCGGCACAATGCAAATAATCTATGCAGCTTTAACATCTCCCGGCCAACGGAATTTAAAAAAAAGAATAGCCTATTCTTCTGTATCTCACATGGGTTTTATAATTATAGGAATTAGTTCTATAACTGAGACGGGACTTAATGGAGCCATTTTACAAATAATCTCTCATGGATTTATTGGTGCTGCACTTTTTTTCTTAGCTGGAACTAGTTACGATAGAATACGTCTTGTTTATCTCGACGAAATGGGCGGAATAGCTATTCCAATGCCAAAAATATTTACACTATTCAGTAGTTTTTCCATGGCATCCCTTGCGTTACCGGGCATGAGTGGTTTCATTGCAGAATTAATAGTGTTTTTTGGAATAATTACGAGCCAAAAATTACTTTTAATGCCAAAAATACTAATTACTTTTGGAATGGCAATTGGAATGATATTAACTCCTATTTATTCATTATCTATGTCACGCAAAATGTATTATGGATATAAGTTATTTAATATTACAAACTCTTATCTTTTTGATTCTGGGCCACGAGAATTTTTTGTTTCGACTTCTCTTTTTCTACCAGTAATTGGTGTTGGCGTTTACCCAGATTTCGTTCTTTCATTATCCGCTGAGAAGGTGGAAGTTATTCTATCAAAATTTTTTTCTATATTAGTTTCTTTTCATTAAATTCAAAAGGAGTCTTCTTTATATTAACGACTGAATCGGAATTCTAATCGGGCATGTTTGACATTTGTGAGAACCATTTAAATGGTTCTCACTTGTTTTTAAATTTATAAGAAACACCTTATCCTATGCTTGTATTCGTAGGGTCCTCTCTTCAATTTAATTCGGTGTTAATGTGAACGAACCATAACTATGTAGCCCTATTCCTAAGAGATTGACTCCAAAATAGCATATCCAAATTATAAGAAAACCTATAAAAGCTACAATTGCAGAATTTGCCCCCTGCCAACTCTTATTTGTTCTAATGTGTAAATAAATTGCAAATACAGCCCAAGTAAGAAATGCCCAAGTTTCCTTAGGATCCCAATTCCAATATGAGCCCCATGCCTCGTTGGCCCATACTGCCCCTGAAAGAATACCTATGGTTAAAAAGATAAATCCTAAACTAATAACACGATAACTCCAATGATCCAGTTGTTCAATCAATTGAGACCTGTAATAATTTTTAACAGAAAGGGTTGAAACGCTTTCTAAAATATTGCTTTTTTCGTTCATGTGTTGAATCTCACTGAAGATAAATGACTCATTTAATAAAAGTTTTCTTTTATCAAAAATCGTTATTATAGTTTTTTGAAATATAATGATTAGAAGTGCTACCGATAATAATGATCCGCACAAAAGAGCTGCATAACCCAGTACCATCAGACTTACGTGCATCATTAACCAATGGGATTGAAGAGCGGGTACTAATATTGAAGATTGATGCATTTCTGTTAAAAGGCCTGAAGTAGCAAACCCTTGAGTAAAAATAGCACTTGGCGCCATTATTGCACTTAAATTTTTTTTTTTTTTTTTTAAATATGGAATCATATGAATAATGTAAAAACTACAGGAAAGGAATATTAATGATTCATATAGATCACTTAATGGAAAATGTTTCCAATAAATCCAACGAGTAATTAATAATCCCGTTATAGAAAAAAAAGTAACTATCATGCCCTTTTCGATTGATTCTACTGAATTATATAGTCGTAATTTTTCATTGACGAATAAAGTTATTAAATGGAGTGTAATTACAACGGAAACCGTTGAAAAAGAAATATGAGTCAAAATATGTTCTAAAGTCGAAAATAGCATATATATTATATATATATATAAAAAAAAAAAAAAAGAAATCTCTAAATTCTCAAATGAAAATATGAAAGAAAATACATTTACTTTTTCATTATTATTATTCAATATAGGCTATTATAGCCTATAGAACAGAACTCTTGAATTCTTTAGAACAGAACTCTTGAATTCTTTTGATAATTTGTAAGATGCCATGCCGCTACTCGGACTCGAACCGAGATGCTACTGCACTGCTTCCTAAGAGCAGCGTGTCTACCAATTTCACCATAGCGGCTTGTTTAAAATCATAATAGCCTTTATTTATTCAATCGTCGAGATTAATTATTATATTTTGTCTTTTATTTTCGTAAACATTAAAATTTCTTAATTTTAAAAATTAAAGAGAATTAAAATTTTTTTTAAGTCAATTTTAGAGTACTACTTTGATTTGTCAATTGATTTTCGTGTAGTTTATGTTTGGAACTTTTGTAAATGGAGTATTCTGTCTCTCACTCCGGGGTAAACCGTAATGCCATTTTTTCTCGTTTTTGTTTGATATTTGATAAATGTATTTTTTATTTAATTTCTAAACTAGTAAATAAAAAATTAATATGAATACTGAAAAAGAAACTTTTGTAGATCAAAATTTGAGTACGGGATCAAACCTTTTTTCTTAAATGGATATTTTTATATCAAAAAATTTTTAAATAAAAATAATAAAAAGGATTTTTTATTTGTCTATAGGTTCATTTATGTTTCAACAAACCTATTTAATTTAATATTGATTAATATTGAACTCAATATGTCATATAAGAAAACTTTTTCGTTTTCTATTGACAATTTTCTAAAAAAAATTCGAACATAAGATTTTCAACTAAAAAATACTTTGAACATTTTGTTTTGATAAAACAAAAAGATTGATGGGGAAAAAATCCCCATCTTAAAAATGACAAAATAGATTAAAAAAATGCTGATGATGCTATTTTTTTTTTTTTTTATCTGGTCAATTCCGATTATTAAAAGTTTTTGTACTTATTTTATTTTTAGTACAAAAAAACTTTTTGAATTCCCGGTCGAAAGAGATTTTACTAACGAAAAACCTTTTAACGCCGACCAATACCCTTTATTTTTCCACATATTTTTACGAATACGCTTTTTGGAAATAGAAGTACGTTTTTTTGGAACTGCCATTTAAAATTGATTTATTCTTTGTTGTTATAGTTGGATGTGAAAGACATCTATTGTTCAAACAAATCTTTGTTTCTTATTCATTATCTATGTATTTCTATTCTAGACGCGATTCTCTTGATTCTTCATTAATTGTTTAAAATAAAAATAAAAAAACATTATAAATTTCATATTAAATTTTTAAAATTAAAAACAATTTGAATCTTAATTCAAAAACTTGACTTTGGTTTTTTTAAAACATCTCGATATTTTTTTTATTTAGAATGTAAAACAATCCAAAATTTTGGAGTAATTTGAGTAAAATAGGTTACTAATTCTGACCCAATTTGAAACTAAACTAATTTTTTTATATCATTCTTCAATTTTTTAAAACTTTACTAAGTAAATCTTATGATTAAAGGTCGTTTTTATCCGGTATTCTATTCTATATACTGATTAGAAATGCTTAAAATGTAAAGAAAAGTTGAATTTTTTGATCTTCTTTCTCAATTTAATATATTCAAATTTAATGAATAATTTCTAAATATTTGTGTAAACTAACTCATTTTTTATTTGACCAATGAGAACTTCTTGATTTGAATATTAAAAAAAAGTCAATTCGAAATAAATTTTTATATTATGGAACATATATATCAATATGCATGGATCATCCCCTTCATTCCACTTCCAGTTCCTTTATTAATAGGAGTGGGCCTTCTCCTTTTTCCGGCAGTGACAAAAAATCTTCGGCGTATGTGGGCTTTTTCTAGTATTTCCTTGTTAACTATAGCTATGATTTTTTCGATGACACTCTCGATTCAACAAATAAATAGTAATTCTATTTATCAATATGTCTGGTCTTGGACTATTAATAATGATTTTTCTTTTGAATTCGGCTACTTGATCGATCCACTTACTTCTATTATGTCAGTTCTAATAACTACTGTTGCAATTTTGGTTCTTATTTATAGCGATAATTATATGTATCATGATGGGGGATATTTAAGATTTTTTGCTTATATGAGTTTTTTTAATACTTCTATGTTAGGATTAGTTACTAGTTCAAATTTGATACAAATTTATATTTTTTGGGAATTAGTTGGAATGTGTTCGTATCTATTAATAGGTTTTTGGTTCACACGACCCATTGCCGCCAATGCTTGTCAAAAAGCATTTGTGACTAATCGTGTAGGGGATTTTGGCTTATTATTAGGAATTTTGGGTCTTTATTGGGTAACCGGCAGTTTCGATTTTCGTGATTTGTTTCAAATATTTACTAACTTAATTAAAAATAATGAGGTCAATCTTTTATTTTGTATTTTATGTACTTTATTCTTATTTGCTGGTGCAGTTGCAAAATCCGCCCAATTTCCTCTTCATGTATGGTTACCCGATGCTATGGAGGGGCCTACTCCTATTTCAGCTCTCATACATGCTGCGACCATGGTCGCAGCGGGGATTTTTCTAGCTGCTCGACTTTTTCCTCTTTTCATAGTTATACCTTATATACTGTATGGAATCGCTTTTATAGGTATAATAACTTTATTTTTAGGAGCTACTTTAGCTCTTGCTCAAAAAGACATTAAAAGAAGTTTAGCTTATTCTACAATGTCGCAATTGGGTTATATGATGTTAGCTCTAGGTATGAGTTCTTATCGAGCTGCTTTATTTCATTTGATTACTCATGCTTATTCAAAAGCATTATTGTTTTTAGGATCCGGGTCTCTTATTCATTCAATGGAAACGCTTGTTGGATATTCTCCAGATAAAAGTCAGAATATGGTTCTTATGGGGGGATTAACAAAACATCTTCCAATTACAAAAACTGCTTTTTTAATAGGTACGCTTTCTCTTTGTGGGATTCCACCTTTGGCTTGCTTTTGGTCCAAAGATGAAATTCTTAATGATAGTTGGTTATATTCGCCAATTTTAGCACTAATAGCTTATTTCACAGCCGGATTAACTGCATTTTATATGTTTCGAATCTATTTGCTTACGTTTGACGGACAGTTGAACCTTTATTGTAAAAATTATAGTGGACAAAAAAGCAGTTCCCTCTATTCAATATCTTTATGGGGTAAAGAAGGATTGAAAACTATTAATAATAATAAAAATTTATCTTTATTTACCTTATTAAAAATGAATAGCACTAGAGAAGGGGCTTCGATTTTTAGGAAAAAACCATATATAATTTCTCAAAATTTTTTTAAAATGATGCGATCTTTTATTACTATTACTGAGACTTATACTGATTTTTATAAAAAAAAAAATTCTTCATATCCTCCTGAATCGGATAATACTATATTATTTCCTCTTATTGTATTGATTCTATTTACTTTATTCAGTGGATTAATAGGAATTCCATTTAATCAAGAAGGAATAGAGTTGGATATATTAACTAAATGGTTAACTCCACCCATAAACCCTTTCCATTCAACTTCCACTAATTTTATTGATTGGTTTGAATTTTTAATAAATGCAACTTTGTCAGTTAGTATAGCTTATTTGGGAATATTTATCGCCTTCTTTTTATATAAACCCATTTATTCACCATTAAAAAATTATTCCTTAATAAATTCATTTGATAAAGTAAGTCCGAAGAGAATTTTGGGGGACAAAATTAAAAATATTTTATATAATTGGTCTTCTAACCGCGGTTATATCGATACTTTTTATGAAACACATTTTATCAAGGGTATAACAGGTTTAACTGAGTTAGTTTCGATTATTGATAGACAAATAATTGATGGAATTCCAAATGGTTTGGGTATTACAAGTTTTTTTGTAGCAGAAAGTTTCAAGTATATAGGAGGTGGCCGCATTTCCTCATATCTTTTTTTTTATTTATTTTTTGTATCCAGTTTTTTATTAATTTCTTATTTTTTTTTAGTCCTATGATTGCATCAACTAAGAGTTTTAAAAATGTTTCTTGATCTTCTGGAAGTAAAGAAAAACCTTTCAGATTGAATGTTGATTCCCCAGAAAATGGACTCATTAAAGGCATGAAATGGCTAATTTCTTTTGATATTGATTTTTTATTAAATGTATCTTTTTTCTGTTCAAATTCGTGGAAATTATAATCATTACGAAGAATACTATGAATCTTATTTATAAAAATTCCATCTATCCAATTTTGGACTGCAGTTTCATTTCTAATAGAGGGCGAAAAGCATTTTTTTATTATTCCACGATAGGATCCATTTAAGAAAGGATCCTTTTTTTTTTGCAAATATTCCTTTTTCGTTTTCTCATTGCATAATCGAGTTTTTTTATCGAGTCCATCTATATAAAAAAGTCCTTTGTCTAGAACTGCAATTCTATTAGCAAATTCAGTGCTTAAGCTGTTTTTTTTTTGTTCATTGGTATAAATCCAATAATTGTATAGTTCATCGTATAAGAATTTGTCTGTTGTAGACAAAGAAATCTTTTTTTGTATCATTTCCCAGAAAATTGATAAACTGGGTGGATATGTAAAAGCAATTCTTTGTTTTCCATCATTTTGACATGTATAAAAAAAATATTGTGACATTTCATTTCTTACCGCATTTTCAAATCGATTGTTTTTTATATATCGCGTTGGACGATTCCAACGTTTATAGTCGAAAAGAAGAGAAAGAAGGGGTTTTTCAAACCAGAAGAGGTTTTTCTTTTCTTCTTTAAGTATTTCTAACTTCGAAATATCTTGATTGCCAGAATAAGAAGTTGGGCTATTTTTATAGCATGCTTCTTTTAAGTGCAAGTGGAATTCATCCTTTGTTTTGTCCTTTCCATTCACTCGGATCTTTTCCGTTTCATCAATTTTGTCCGGATCCTCCTTTTCTTCCGAAAAAAGGGAAGGAGAAGGATCTTCGTCGGTGAATCCCTCTTCTTCCTGTTTAGTCTCCTTCGTTTCGGAAGTTTTTTCTATTTCTACATCTGTTTCGTCCTCACTTTCTTTTGTTTCTGAGGTTTCTTTCAGTTTCTTAGTAAAAATGGGTGACGGCATTCTGCCTAAATAGTAGACACAGGTAATAAATACGAGAATACTAAAGATTCGAGCCATAGAATTTTTAAATTCTGACACCAGATACTTATTTGATCGAATAAGTACATTAGATCTAATAGAATGATTTTGCTGTATCCAAACTAATACCAACCCAACCCATTTCATGAATAAAATGTGACCAATTAACCAACCAACAAAACTACTTGTTACAAATAACATCTTGTTGTTGCATCGAAACATATAAATGTTTACTAATCTGGCTAACATTGAACTTGGTAAAATGAAATGGTTGAATAATTGAAAAATGAGATTATTCAGGAATACACATTGAATGCTGAGATTACGCATTGAATTTCTGCTAGTAGATCCATAATCAACAAAGTGTTTGTGATTCTTCCAGAAGAAATGAAACAAAAGGTAGGGTAGAGCTAGGACAGTTATTGTATGAGGTCTACCCAATGCTAGATGCAGAGGCGTATAATAGATCGATATGAACATCATGAGCTGTCCCATAATAAAACCAGTTGTTGCTGATACCTTCTTTTCGGTTCCTTCTTCCATAACCTGAGTTCGGAGAAGGAAGAGATAAGAGGGCCCTATGGAGAATGTGGTCATAAATCCATAATAAAGTCCAACCACAACGACCGAATTGATTATCTTCATGCATAAGGATACTAGATTACCTAGTAGAAAAGATTGAAAAATCATCACAAACCTCCCTTTTTCTTTTGTAGTGCAATTTGTGGATTATTATATGATGATTTTTTAACTTTCCATATATAGAAATAGAAAGAGATAGACTAGAAACGACATCTCTTATGTCGATGACACCAAAGGGATATTAAATGAATGGAATTGGGATATGGATGGAATATAATGAAATAGAGCCATTTTCGGGTTCTCTATGAAATGAGGCATGGAAGGGAGCCATTACGAAGAAATTCGGGGAGTTACGAAGGAAGCTTCGAACTCCTATTGGTCATGGGTTGAGAACGGGAATTAAATTCTATGAGATCGAGTCTCGCGTTGTTCCTCAGTAGCTCAGTGGTAGAGCGGTCGGCTGTTAACTGATTGGTCGTAGGTTCGAATC